AACTTACAAGTAAACCAGATAAAAAGATGGCAACTAGGGTTGCTGTTTCCATGATTATATAGTTTTAAGACATTATAAAGTTTTAAGACCACAATGGATCTATGATAAGATCATTTATTTACAACGGAATGGTATACAAAGTCAACAGATCTTACTGAATATAAAATATTATGGCTACACAAACCGTTGAAGGTAGTTCTAGATCTGGCCGCCCAAAACGAACTAATGCGGGGAGTTTATTGAAACCATTGAATTCAGAATATGGTAAAGTAGCTCCTGGGTGGGGAACTACTCCTTTGATGGGTCTCGCAATGGCTCTATTCGCGATATTCCTAGCTATTATTTTGGAGATTTATAATTCTTCCATTTTACTGGATGGCATTTCAATGAATTAGATTCACAAGAACCATTAACTGGCTTTTTCAATACAAAGTGAAGCGTTTAGGTTTCTGATTTTTATCCCATTCTATTTTGGTAGTTTGACCGTGGAATTTCTTTGTTTCTGTATTTCCGGAATATGAGTGTGTGACTTGGTATAAATGATCCTATGGATAGTACAGAGAATGGGTCTGTCATCTTGATAGAGATGGTTTTACTTCGTCGGATATTCATTCTAGTATCTGGAGCACGGAATATATGAAATAGATTACTATTAGAACTATGATTCATACTTAATAGTCAGACCTCGTGTCCGGACTTCAAAAAATTTTTTCAAAGAGTTAGAAGTTATAAATAGAAATATTTTTATTCTTTCAAACTTTCGTTTATGCTTATTTTGATCAAAGGACAAAACAAAGGTTTCTTTGGTTTGGATTTTTAGTCATTATATCTATTCATTGAATAAGTGATGATCCAATGGTTCTTACTCAGGGAATTTTGGGACTTAGACTTAGTTTGAAAGGGTTTTATTGAATCATCGTGGTTTTAGTATGAATCTGAGGTTTTAATCAATTCATAGGGTCTTAACAAGAGAATTCCTATCAATAATAAAGAAAACAGCAGTAAAGCCGCATTACACATAAATAACACCAAAGAAAATAGGTAAATAGAAGATTCAAGAGGCCTATAACGATCAATATATAGACGAATGAGCCGACTTGATTTTTTGGCATTATAACCACAAAGAAGAGCTTTCGGATTTTTATTCTTTAGTATCTTCAAAAAAAAATTGAATCATAAATCATAGAATTAATAAATTTCAAACTTTATATTACACACATCCGTTAGAACTAGTATTTGGGTGTTTCTGTTTGAGCCGTACGAGATGAAATTTTCATATACGGTTCTCCGGGGGGGTCCCCTTGATTTACCTATCTCAATAAAATCTATGATTGGTTCGAAGAACGTCTTGAGATTCAGGCAATTGCCGATGATATAACTAGTAAATATGTTCCTCCTCACGTCAACATATTTTATTGTCTAGGGGGAATTACGCTTACTTGTTTTTTAGTACAAGTAGCTACCGGGTTTGCTATGACTTTTTATTATCGTCCGACCGTTACGGAGGCCTTTGCTTCTGTTCAATATATAATGACTGAAGCTAATTTTGGTTGGTTAATCCGATCAGTTCATCGATGGTCGGCAAGTATGATGGTCCTAATGATGATCCTGCACGTATTTCGCGTGTATCTCACCGGCGGCTTTAAAAAACCTCGTGAATTGACTTGGGTTACAGGTGTGGTTTTGGGTGTATTGACCGCATCTTTTGGTGTAACTGGTTATTCCTTACCTCGGGACCAAATTGGTTATTGGGCAGTAAAAATTGTAACAGGCGTACCAGACGCTATTCCTGTAATAGGCTCGCCTCTGGTAGAGTTATTACGCGGAAGTGCTAGTGTAGGACAATCCACTTTGACTCGTTTTTATAGTTTACACACTTTTGTATTACCTCTTCTTACCGCCGTATTTATGTTAATGCACTTCCCAATGATACGTAAGCAAGGTATTTCTGGTCCTTTATAAAGAATATATACCATCGTGTAATCAATCATCTATCACTTGGGGTAGGAACACTAGTATTTCATTGCTACAAATATGGATTATTGAAAAAAAAAAATAAGACATGTATTGGGATATTTCTCTTCAACTCTACAAAAATGTATTATTTTTTTGACACTCATAGTTGAAGTGAATTTTCCGAAGATAAAATGGATTATGGGAGTGTGTGACTTGAACTATTGATCGGGCCTTGCAGATATATGTCCTTATCTATCTGCCACATTTGAATTCACAACAAAAAAATGTGTCTTTGTTCCAACCACCGCGTAAGCCCCATACAGAAGATAGGCCGGTTCGTTTGAAGAGAATCTTTTCTATGATCAGACCCGATCATGTCGTGTATGATATGAACAGGCTCCGTAAGATCCAGTAGAATAAGTGATTGGCATAATCCGGATTATGTTTTATATATTTCACTTACTAAATAGTATAGAAATGTATTCATTTCCTCTGCATTGACTCGATTTATGATACTATCGGAGTGAAACAAGGGATCTAAAGA